TCATATATCATATTTACGTTTATGCCTACATAAGAACCCTTTCTTTTATGATTGAAAGAAGCCACAAGTTATACCATATTATACTGAATAGATATCTGTGTTATGATCCAAGTCTAAGTCTTGAAAAAAAAAAAAATAGATGAAATTTGCCCCATCAGATCTAAAAAATCTTGTTTTTTTGAACATGAAGAGATAAAGAAGCCATTGCAATTGCCGGAAATACTAAGCCCACTAAAGGCACAAAAATAGAGGGTAAGTTGTTGAGAATTGTCATAGAATGGGCACCTCGATTTAATATTTGTACCTGTTATTTATTTATTGTTATATTAATCTTTTTACCTATTATCGCTATATTATATTGTTAGAAAGAGATCTTAAATAGAAAGATCTCTTAAAATTATTATAATTCCTATATAATTATACTAAGTATATCTAAGTGAGTATATATAATAAATAATAAAGTGCAAGGAATATAGAACTAACTAAATGGACCTATTCATTTTTCTACATTAAATACATGTATGATAATCCACTTGTTTGTTATTCTTCTTTATATTATCTTTTTCTTGTCTTATAACTTGAATTTCATAATTTGAATTTAATAAAGAGTTTCTTCCGCTTATAAATTCTTCCAAAATTCGTTATAATACGAAAGGAAGAAAAGAACATGAAATTCGTTTTCTTTATTATTTACCCTGCCCAATTGAATTTCGCGGAAAAAGAATTCGCTCTTTTATCTTGTTCATAGAGGTTTCCTAATTAGGAATCAGGAATATCGGTAAAAAAAATTATCTGTATGATTCTTTGCAAAATTTCCTCTTATGTCACCAAAAAAAATCCATTCTTCGGGTCTTTCCGATTTTTCCTTTGATCCCGATAAATACTTAATAAATACTTATTCCAAATAGTTATTCGCTATAAATAATTTAACGAATTTAATTTAATTAACTATTAACTTAACTATTAAGTTAAGGTTCTACTTAATTTATGATTCAAAGGAAAGAAAGCGTGGAGCTGAAATAACTCACTCAGAACACCCTTTAACAGATTACGTGGTACGATTGGATCGAATAAGCCCTTATGGAATAAAAATTCAGCCGCTTGTGAACCTTCAGGTACTGTCTTATTCAATGTTTGTTCAATTACTCTTTTACCTGCAAATGCAATGTAGGCGTTGGGTTCAGCAATAATGATATCCCCCAACATACCAAAACTAGCTGTCACCCCACCAGTCGTAGGAGATGTAAGGATTGATACATAAACTAACTTTTTATTCGATTGATAATCATATAAAGCGGAAGAAATTTTAGCCATTTGCATCAAGCTCAAACTTCCTTCTTGCATGCGTGCTCCTCCGGAAGCACACACTAGAATAAGAGGTAAAAATTTATTGGTAGCATACTCGATTAAACGAGTAATTTTCTCGCCTACTACCGATCCCATACTACCCCCCATAAACTGAAAATCCATAACCCCAATTGCTACGGGAATGCCGTTTAGTTGACCTATGCCGGTTTGAATGGCCTCGGTTAATCCTGTCTTTTTTTGATAAGAATCAATACGATCTTTATAAGGTTCCTCCTCCGAATGAAAGTCAATGGGATCCAGAGAGAACATGTCCTCATCCATAGGATCCCAAGTGCCTGGATCAATCGAAAGTTCAATTCTATCTGAACTACTCATTTTCAAATGATACCCACATTGTTCACAAATATTCATTTTTGATTTAAAAAATTTCTTATAATTTAATCCATAACAAATTTCACATTGAACCCACAAATGCTTGTATTTTTGAGTTACGCCGAGATCATTAGAATTTTCTCTTAGAGCGAAATCGCTGCCGTTCGTGCTAGTTCTTAGCCTGGAATTCCCGGTTTTACTACTATTTCTACTTTCACCCCAAATGGAAGTAGAAATGTAACTTTCGCTGTAATTTTCACTACCACTTAAAATATAACTATCAATCCCGATTTGAGAACGAAGATAACTGTCAATGCAACTATTGATGTAATTATTCCAACTATATTTAGTATCATACATATAATAATCATAGTGGGAATCGTCACTCCTAGACCCCTTATTTAAATAACTAGAATTCCAATAACTAGAAAAATAATTTTCTAGTTCACTCAAAAAAGAATGATTATTGTCAATCGCAAAAACTTGATTTTCAATATCAAAATATATGGAATAACCGTCTTTTTTATTATCCCTACCTAAAACTAAAAAAGTGTCATCCACGTTTAAATTCCGAATGTCCCTAACGCCGACTAAATGATCAACATTACTACTGTCACTATGACTCCAATTATAGGTGTTTTTTTCTGTATCATTTGGAATCGGGTCTTCACTTACACTGGTATTTTCAAGAGGACCAAGATTATCCATTGATTTACTTAGCCTACACCTGTATTCTAACTCCACATTGGATAACATCGAATTGAACCAACATTTTTTCATAGAGCTTTCTTGCCGCTATTTACATCAAATAAATAGATGT